AATAAGATGCCTGAAAATATTAAAGGACTATTTTGATAGAATAGAAGATGTAAATTTATTACTCTTATTATATAATACGGAATTAAACCATAACTAAAGAGATCAAAACTCAATGTGCATCATACACTATTATATAGTAAGGTAAGCTAAATGTAAGCTTATAGGTTCATACCCTATGTATAGAAGATAAACCTTCTCCTTCCTAATTTACAAAACAAAAACATTATTTGTATCAGTAATAATAATAAGAACTATAATAGTAATATCTTCAACCAGATGAATAGGAATATGAATAGGAATAGAAATAAATATGATATCATTTATCCCTTTAATTAAAAAAAAAGGTAGAAAAGATTCGTCCGAAGCAATAATAATTTACTTTCTAACTCAAAGAGTTAGAAGAAGAGTTATAATATTTTCAATTATTATAATAAACATGTATACTAGAAGAAATAACATAATTGATTCACTACTAATTAGAAGACTAATAGTAAAAATAGGAGCAGCACCATTCCATATATGAATCCCAGAAATCATAACAAAATTAAGATGAAATACATGTATAGTACTAATGACATGGCAGAAAATAGCCCCATTAAGTGTAATATCAAATATTAAAACAAGAAATATTATAATTATTTCAATAGTTATATCAGTAATTGTAGGGTCAATAGGAGGATTAAATCAAACCTCATTAAAAAAAATCATAGGATATTCATCGATTAATCACATAGGATGAATAATTTCACTAAATAAAATTCAATCAAATTGAATAATATATATACTAATTTATAGATTAATAATTATAATGACTTGTACAATTTTTAAAAAACACAATATGATGTTTATTAACCAAATCAATAATATAGAAATAACAATAACTGAAAAAATATCTATCATTACATCAATATTAAGACTTGGGGGAATACCTCCTTTAATCGGATTCTTGCCAAAATGAATAGCTATTCAAACTATAATAAAAATAAATATAAATATAACATTAATAGTAATAATATTATTCAGATTAATTACCCTATTCTTTTATCTACGAACTATAAGACCATTCATATTAACACAATCAAAAATTAATAAATGAAATAAATCAAAAATCAACAAGAAAATAATAATTATTATTTTAATAATAAACTTTAGTTTACCGGCAGTAAGAATAATTAACATATTATAAATCATAATAAATAAATTATTTACCTATTTTAAAGCTTTAAGTTAATTAAAACTATTAGCCTTCAAAGCTAAAAATACCTGACAATTAATGTAGGCTTTAAGATAAATCTAACTTTAGAATTGCAGTCTAATATCATAATTTTGACTATAAAGCCTATATATAAATGATAAAGGGTGTAAACACCATAAATAAATTTACAATTTATTACCTATTAATTTCAGCCACTTTATCAATTGAATAAATGACTATACTCGACTAACCATAAGGATATTGGAACTTTATATTTTATATTTGGAATATGAGCAGGAATAGTAGGAACTGCTATAAGATGAATTATTCGGATTGAATTAGGTCAACCCGGAAGATTTATTGGTGATGATCAAATCTATAATGTTATTGTAACAGCACACGCATTTGTAATAATTTTCTTTATAGTAATACCAATTATAATTGGAGGATTTGGAAATTGATTAGTTCCCTTAATAATTGGAGCACCCGATATGGCATTCCCTCGAATAAATAATATAAGATTTTGACTTTTACCCCCTTCACTCTCTATATTAATAATTAGAAGACTAATTGAGACAGGAGTCGGAACAGGGTGAACTGTTTATCCTCCTCTATCAAGAAATATATCACATAGAGGACCATCTGTAGATATGGCCATTTTCTCCCTACACTTAGCAGGAGTATCTTCAATTCTAGGGGCCATCAATTTTATTTCAACAATTATGAATATACGACCTACCGGAATAAAACCAGAAAAAATTCCTTTATTTGTTTGGTCAGTAGCAATCACCGCCCTATTATTAATTATTTCTCTACCTGTATTAGCAGGAGCAATTACTATATTATTAACTGATCGAAACTTTAATACATCATTCTTCGACCCATCAGGAGGGGGAGACCCTGTATTATATCAACATTTATTTTGATTCTTCGGACATCCTGAAGTTTATATTTTAATTTTACCAGGATTTGGATTAGTTTCTCATATTATTAGACAAGAAAGAGGAAAAATCGAAACATTCGGAACCCTAGGAATAATTTATGCCATAATAACAATTGGGTTATTAGGATTTATTGTATGAGCACACCACATATTTACAGTAGGAATAGACGTAGACACCCGAGCATATTTCACTTCAGCAACAATAATTATTGCCGTACCTACAGGTATTAAAATTTTCAGATGAATTGCCACTATACATGGAGTTAAAATAAACTTTTCCCCTAGAACATTATGAACATTAGGGTTTGTATTCCTTTTTACAATTGGAGGTTTAACAGGAGTAATTCTAGCAAATTCATCAATTGATATTGTATTACATGATACTTATTATGTAGTAGCACATTTTCACTATGTCTTATCAATAGGAGCTGTATTTGCAATTATAGGAAGATTTATTCAATGATTTCCCTTATTTACAGGACTATCATTAAACACAAAATGATTAAAAATTCAATTCTTCATAATATTTATAGGAGTAAATATTACTTTTTTCCCTCAACATTTCCTTGGATTAAGAGGAATACCTCGACGATATTCAGATTACCCTGATAGATATATAAGATGAAATGTTATTTCATCACTAGGATCAACAATGTCAATTATAAGAACATTAATATTTTTAACAATTATCTGAGAAAGATTAGTAGCAAAACGACCTGCAATATTTGCAGAAAATTTAACATCAAGAATTGAATGAATACAAAAAATACCCCCAGCAGAGCACTCCTATAATGAATTACCATTAATTAATAAATCCTAATATGGCAGACTAACATATGCAATGAATTTAAGATTCATTTACAAAGATAATAATCTTTTATTAGGACTTGGCAACATGAGGAAATTACATAATGCAAGATGCAATAAGATCAATTATAGAACAAATAAGATTTTTCCATGACCACACAATCATAATTTTAATTATAATTACAGTAATAGTAGCCTACATTATAACTTCATCAATAATTAATAAATTAATTAATCGAAACTTAATAGAAGGTCAAAATATTGAATTAATTTGAACTATTTTACCAGCAATTACCCTAATATTTATTGCATTACCCTCTCTACGACTTTTATATCTAACAGATGAAATTTATAACCCAGATATAACCTTTAAAGTAATTGGACATCAATGATACTGAAGATATGAATATTCAGACTTCAAAAGAATTGAATTTGACTCATATATAAAACCCTCTAAGGAAATAAATAGATCAGAATTTCGACTACTAGATGTAGACAACCGAGTAATCTTACCAATAAACTCACAGATTCGAGTATTAATCACAGCAGCAGACGTATTACACTCATGAGCAATTCCATCATTAGGAGTAAAAATCGACGCAATCCCAGGACGATTGAATCAAGGGGCTATTAACATTAACCGACCTGGATTAATATTTGGACAATGCTCCGAAATCTGCGGAGCCAACCATTCATTTATACCAATTGTAGTAGAAAGAATTAGAATAAATAATTTTATTAAATGAATTAATGAATCATCATTAAGTGGCTGAAATTTTTAAGCATTGGTCTCTTAAACCAAAAAATAGTACATCAAATATACTCTTAATGAATAATATTATTAAGAAATTAGTTTAAAATCTAAAACAATAGCTTGTCAAGCTAAAAATACCTGAATAGGTATTACTTACATACCCCAAATATCACCTTTATGATGAGAATTATTATTTTTAATATTCTCAATGCTATTATTCATAATAAATATTATAATTTACCATGAACCCTATATTAAAGGGTTGAATAAAACCCAAGAAAAAACAATTAATCAAATAAATTGGATATGATAACTAACTTATTCAGAACATTTGACCCTGCTACTAGAATAAAAATATCATTAAACTGAATAAGTACTCTACTTATATTATTTATAATACCACTGCCTTTATGAGTAACCCATAACCGATTAACAATAATAACACAATTAGTAAACAAAAAACTTCATGAAGAATTTACAACCCTTATAAAAAGTAAATCTAAGGGTATTTCATTAATAATAGTATCATTATTAACTTTTATTTTCATTAACAATTTTATAGGTCTTATACCTTACGTCTTTACCAGATCAAGACATTTAGTATTTTCAATAACTATAGCCTTGCCTTTATGGATAAGAATTATGCTATTTGGATGAATTAACAATACAAATCATATATTTTCACACTTGGTACCTTTAGGCACCCCTAGAGTATTAATACCTTTTATAGTATTAATTGAAACTATCAGAAATATTATCCGACCAGGAAGATTAGCAGTACGATTAACAGCAAATATAATTGCAGGACACTTACTAATAAGACTTTTAGGAAATAGAACAATAACTAGAGATAAATTAGTTATTCCATTAATTTTTACTGTTCAACTAATACTTATATTATTTGAAATAAGTGTGTCAATTATCCAAGCTTATGTATTCTCAATTCTAAGAACCCTTTATACTAGAGAAGTAATTTATGAAAAAACACCATAATCACCCATTCCACTTAGTAGATCAAAGACCGTGACCTTTAACAGGAGCCATTGGAGCAATAGTGATAACTTCCGGAATAGTACAATGAATACATAAAAGAAATATAAGAATAATAACAATTGGAATCACAATTTTAATATTAACTATAATCCAGTGATGACGAGATGTAATTCGAGAATCTACTTATCAGGGTAATCACACAAAAAAAGTAACAAATGGGTTAAAATTAGGAATAATCTTATTTATTATATCTGAAGTATTCTTTTTTGTATCATTCTTCTGAAGATTCTTCCATAGAAGATTATCACCAACAGTAGAATTAGGAATATCATGACCACCAAAAGGTGTAAAAACATTCAACCCTATAGAAATTCCACTATTAAACACAATAATCTTATTATCTTCGGGAATATCAGTAACATGGGCTCATCATAGAATTATAATAGGAAATTATAAACAAGTAAAAATTAGATTAACAATTACAGTAATTCTAGGTATTATATTCTCAATACTTCAAGGATATGAATATATAGAATCTAGATTCTGCATTAGAGACTCAGTTTATGGGTCTTGTTTTTTCATAACTACAGGGTTCCATGGAATTCACGTAATCATTGGAACTTTATTCTTAATAGTGTGTCTAATACGACATTTAAAGATACAATTCTCAGCAAATCACCATGTAGGGTTTGAAGCTGCAGCCTGATATTGACACTTTGTAGACGTAATTTGATTAATTCTATATATTTCCATTTACTGATGAGGGAGATACTTTTTTAGTATAAAAAATATAGTTGACTTCCAATCAAAAGATCTTATATTTAAGAAAAAGTAATTTTATCTATTATTTTTATTATCTTAACATCAATGATTATCTCAATAATCATAATAACCGGATGTTCTATTTTATCAAAAAAATCAGAAATAGACCGAGAAAAAACATCACCTTTTGAATGTGGATTTGACCCTTTTAAATCACCTCGAACCCCTTTTTCAATTCAATTCTTTCTACTAGCAGTATTATTTTTAATCTTTGACATTGAAATTGCAATTACTCTTCCTATTATCATTACTATAAAATGAATATTAACAGGCAAATGAGTATTAACTATTAGACTATTCATAATTATCTTAATTGGAGGTTTAATACACGAATGAAAAAATGGAGTACTTGAATGAAGTAAATAACTGATTAATAGATTTATAGCTTAAATTAATAGGGTAGTAGTTAAAATAACAGTTAAATTGCAATTAAAAAATGCTATAAATATAGCCTACCTTAAAGATAATGAAGTAAAATCTACATTTAGTTTCGACCTAAAAATAAGGATAATATTAATTTAACCCTTATCTAATTAATTGAAGCCAAATAGAGGCCTTTCATTGTTAATGAAATTAATGGTTATATTTATTTACCCAATTAAAGAGGTATGAAGAACTAAAAGAAGCTGCTAACTATCTTTTAAAGCGGTTTAACTCCGTTTATCCTCTATTTATATAGTTTAATTTAATAACACCTTATTTTCAATAAGGAAATAAGATCTACATCTTTATAAATACTTAAGGGGGTAAAACCCATCCTAATATCTTCAATATTATACTTTAATTTATATTAAGCTACTTAAATAATAAATAATAATTAGAGAAAATAAGAATCATAACAAGAACCCTAGCAAATAAATATTAAAATTATTTAACTGATAAGATCTTAAAATTTTACTTAAATAATTCATAAAAGAACGAAAGGAATTAGAAATTAGAGATTCACATCAACCTCTGTCTAAAACCTTACAATAATTAGAAGATAAACTTAATGAATAATAAACCACTACTGAAGTTCTAAAAACAGGTAAAAATCATATTAAACCTAAAAAAGAAAAAGGTAAACTTATCAATAACCCATAATTTACATCTGATAATTTTAATATAGATAATAAATAACCGAATATAATACCTAATAGAATAAGAAAGATAGGTATTAATTGACATATAATAGGAAGAGTGTAAAAACCTAATAAAGGAAAAATTAATCAGCTAAAGAAAGAACCAAAGAAAATTGACATAAAAGTAAGAAGAATCAAAGATAATATAGATAAAGTCCCCTCAAAATAAGATTGACAAACAAATATACCATTATTACCTAAAACACAATAATAAACCAATCGTAAACTATAGTAAGCTGTTAATCCAGCAGAAAAAAAAAATATAAAATAAACAAAAGAATTAAAAGTTGAATCAATTATATAATGAATAATTAAATCCTTTCTATAAAATCCAGATATAAAAGGAATACCACACAAAGAAAAATTAGAAATACAAAAACAAGAAGAAACATAAGGGGAATGGCATGAAATAAAACCTATATGGCGGATATCTTGAGAATCTCTCATTACATGAATAATTAAACCTGCACATAAAAACAATAAAGCCTTAAAAAAAGCATGAGAAAGCAAATGAAAAAAAGATACAACAGGGTAACCCAAAAATAAAACTCTTATTATAAAACCTAATTGACTCAAGGTTGATAAAGCAATAACCTTTTTCAAATCATACTCAAAACAAGCACATAAACCTGATATAAATATAGTTAAACAAGATAATAATAAAAATCAAGACAAATTAAAAGTTGACAGTAAATGATAAAATCGAATTAATAAATAAACCCCTGCGGTAACCAAAGTTGAAGAATGAACAAGAGATGAAACAGGAGTAGGTGCAGCTATAGCAGCAGGTAATCAAGAAGAAAAAGGAATCTGAGCACTTTTAGTAAAAGCAGCTAAAATAACCATTAAAACAATTCAAGAAATAAAAGAACAATAAAAAGAAAAGAAAAAATTATAACTACCATAACCCATAATTCAAGAAATAGAAATAAGAATAGCAGTATCACCAATTCGATTAATTAAAATAGTTAATATACCAGCATTATTAGATTTATAGCTTCTAAAGTAAATAACTAAACAGTAAGATACTAATCCTAAACCATCTCACCCTAAGAGAATACTAACTAAATTAGGGCTAATAATTAAAAATATTATAGAAAAAATAAATATAATTAATAAAAATAAAAAACGAACCTTAAAAATATCATTTATTATATAATAATCTCTATATAACAAAACTATTGAAGAAATAAATAAAACCCCTCCTAAAAAAAGTAAAGACATTCAATCAAAAAGAAAAGTTATAGTTACAGGAACAGAATTTAAAGATAAAATTTCCCAATCAATAAAAATAACATAATCATTTATAATAGATATTAAACCTAGTAAAATAAATAATGAACCAAAAAATAAAAATACTATAGAAAATAAATTATAATATATATATATAAACATGGGATTAAAGTAAAATATTACACCTATAACTCCACAGATTATAATTCTATAATTAAACTATTTAAACCCTAAATAAATAAAGAGAATAACTCAAAAGACATAAATAAAATAGCAAGAGGAACAAAGTGTAAAATTAAAAGAAGATATTCACGAATAGTAACAGAAGAAAATAACATTAAACCTGAATAATAATGGCCATGATTAATAACAGAATATAAATAAATTCTATAACAGCAAGAAAAAAAAGAAGACAATATTATAAATAAATAAATTAAATAATCCCAAGAAATCAAACCATTAATAATAAAAATTTCACCTAAAAAGTTTAAAGTTGGAGGGGCAGCTATATTAAAAATACAAAAAATGAAAAAGAATATAGATAAATTAGGAATAAAAACCATTAAACCCTTATTAATCAATAATCTACGACTACAGGTACGTTCATAAACAATATAAGACAAGCAAAACAAACCAGAAGAACAAAAAGCATGACCAATTATTAAAATAAAAGAACCAAAATAACCATAAATATTATAAACCATAATGCCAATAATCACTAAACCTATGTGAGAAACTGAAGAATATGCAATTAAAGACTTTATATCAGTTTGATATAAACATAATAAACCAATAACAAAAGTAGAAAATAAACCAATAGCTACAAATAAATAATTCCCGAAGGGGATATAATAGGAACTAAAAGTAAAGACACGATATAAACCGTAACCTCCTAATTTCAAAAGAACTCCAGCTAAAATTATAGAGCCAGAAATAGGAGATTCAACATGAGCTTTAGGTAACCAAGAATGAAAAAATAACATAGGTATCTTAACCATAAAAGCAATAATTAAAGATATAAACAAATAAAAATTTAATTCAATATTCACAAGAAAATAACTCAAAGTAAAACAAGAATTACTAATATAAAATAATGAAAGTAATAATGGCAAAGAAGCAAATAAAGTATAAAAAAGTAAATAATAACCTGCAATTAAACGTTCAGGTTGATAACCCCAACCAAAAAGCAGAAATAAAGTTGGGATAAGAACAAACTCAAATGAAATATAAAATAATAACAAATTATAAAATGAAAAAGCTAAAAATAACGAAATAAACAAAATAAGAACAATTAACAAAAACTCAATTACATGGTAGCCTTTCATATAAACCAAATAACTTGATAAAACTATCAAAAACACAATTCAACAAGTAAGTGAAATTAATCTGTAAGATAATAAATCCATACAAAATAAACCTCTAATTATGCAAGAATAAGGTAAACCTACATTTAAATAAATAAATAAAAAACTAAACAAAATTAGTGAATATATAAAAAGACAAAAATTTGATAATAAAAGGGTCAAAAAAAATAAATAAAAAATAAACTTTATCATGATAATAAAGAAATTCTTGATAAGTAATCATTCCCAGATAAACGAACAAAATTAACCAAAACTGATAAACCTAAAGCACCTTCACAAACAGAAAATACTAAAAATAATACCACAAAATACATCTCATAACCGTGAAGCATTAAAAAATAGAATAAAGATAAATAAATAGATAAAACAATAAATTCCAAACTTAACAAAGCTAAAAGTACATGCTTACGATTAATACAAAAAACAACAGTAGATATAAAAAAAACAAAAATAAATAAATAAATCAAATCAAGAGACAAAAGTTTTAATAATTTAAATAAATAAAATAATGATTTTGTAAATCATAAATAGGCTATCCTTTAAAACTCAGTAAAAAGCAATACTTATCATTAATCTCCAAAATTAACATTTTAAATTAAACTATTTACTGATTGTCTCAAGTAACAATATCATTATTAATAACTTTAGCTATTATAATAACTTATATAAAACACCCGTTAAGAATAGGAATAACACTTATTGTACAAACATTAGTAGTTAGAATAATTTGTGGAATAATATTTAAATCATTTTTATTTTCATATATCATTGTAATAATCATACTAAGAGGTATACTTGTATTATTTATTTATATATCAAGAGTAGCATCAAATGAAAAATTTAAATCTTCAATTAAAACATCTATTATTGGATTTATATTAATTTCAACAATAAGATATATCGATATATTTTACAAAATAGAATGAAAAATTACAGAAGTAAGTAAAACATTAATTAAAATATTTAATACATCATCAATTATTTTAACAATTATAGTAATAATATACTTGCTATTCACAATAATTACAGTATCAACAATCGCAAATATTGAAGAAGGACCATTACGAATAAAAAAATAATGAATAAACCTATACGAAAAACACATCCACTAATAAAAATAATTAATAATTCAATTATTGACCTGCCCACACCTTCATCAATTACACTATGATGAAATTTTGGATCACTACTAGGAATATGTTTAATAATTCAAATAATTAGAGGATTATTCCTGGCAATACATTATACAGCCAACATTGAAATAGCTTTCAATAGAGTGATCCACATTTGTCGTGACGTTAATAATGGATGGATTATTCGATATACTCACGCAAATGGAGCTTCTATATTCTTTATATGTTTATATATACATGTAGGACGTGGTTTATATTATGGATCTTTCAAAATAAAAATAACATGAACAGCTGGAATAATTTTAATATTTATAACAATAGGAACAGCATTTTTAGGATATGTACTGCCTTGAGGACAAATATCATTATGAGGGGCAACAGTTATTACTAATTTATTATCTGCAGTACCTTATCTAGGGGATATAATAGTAAAATGACTATGAGGAGGATTTTCTGTAGAAAATGCAACATTAACTCGATTCTTTGCTCTACACTTTATAATACCATTCATTATAATAGGAATAGTAATTATCCATTTATTATTTTTACACCAAACAGGAAGAAGTAACCCTCTAGGATTAAATAGAAATTATGATAAATCACCCTTTCACCCTTTCTTCTCAATTAGGGATATAATAGGAATAATAGTTATAATAATAATATTAACAATGTTAATCTTAATAGAACCTCAAATATTTAGAGACCCTGAAAACTTTATTCCTGCCAACCCATTAATCACACCTGTGCATATTCAACCAGAATGATATTTCCTATTTGCATATGCAATCCTACGGTCAATCCCAAATAAACTAGGAGGGGTAATCGCAATAATTTCATCAATTATAGTAATTGCGATACCTATAATTATTAACAAAAGAAAATTCCAAGGAAATAAATTTTACCCTATTAATAAAATAATATTCTGAAATTTCGTAGTAATCTTAATATTATTAACATGAATTGGAGCCCGACCTGCTGAAGAACCATACATTACAATGGGTCAAATAATAACTGCCATTTACTTTTTACACTTTTTAATTAACCCATTAACACTAAAGATATGAGATTTAATAAATAAATAGTCAATAAGTTTATAAAACTTATACCTTGAAAGTATAGAATGAGAATTAAACTTTCTCATTGACTTTTCACTTAAATCAATGGTTTAAAAACACATGAATTAATATGAAATAACAAAAAAAACTAATAAGCCATAGTATAAAATAAAATAATTCAAAGAAAGAGGAAGAAATAACTTTCAAGTTAATCTCATCAACTTATCATAGCGAAATCGTGGGAGAACTCCCCGAACTCAAATAAACCAAAAAGAAATTATAATAACCCTTAAATAAAAAAAAATAGACCATAAATCACAACCAAGAAAAATAATTACAGATAAAAATCTCATAAAAATAATATTTATATATTCAGATAAAAAAATAAAAGCAAAACCCCCACTGCTATATTCAACATTAAATCCTCTAACTAATTCTCTCTCACCTTCAGCAAAATCAAAGGGAGAACGATTAGTCTCAGCAAGACAAGAAGAAAGTCAACAAAAAAATAAAGGAATAGAAAAAAAAATAAATCAACAACCCCTTTGATAATTCATAAATCTTAAAAAATTAAAATCAAAAACAAATAAAATAAAACATAACAAAATAAAAGATAAACTAACTTCATAAGAAATAGTTTGAGCTATACTACGTAAACCACCTAAAAATGCATAAATAGAATTAGAAGATCAGCCAGAAAGAAGAACCCCATAAACACTTAAACCAGTACAACATAAAAAGAACAAAAAACCATAATTAAAATTATAAACATTAATTAAATAAGGGTAAAGACACCATAAAGAAAGAGAAAGAATTAATATAAAAACAGGAGAAAGGAAATAAATCAAATAATTTGATTTATAAGGATAAACCTGCTCCTTAAAAAAAAGCTTTAACCCATCAGAAAAAGGCTGTAATAAACCTAAATAACCTAATTTATTAGGACCTTTACGTAATTGTAAATAACCTAAAACCTTACGTTCTAAAAGAGTAATAAAAGCAACTGAAACAAGAACATTAATTAATAAAAAAATAAATGAAATAATAAACATTACTACCTGCAATCCTAATAATAATTACATAAATAAATTCTAAATTTACCGCACTAATCTGCCAAAATAGTAAATTAATAATAATCATAATATTAACAATTTAATTGGCATACTCAATCCTTTCGTACTAAAGTATGCTAACATTTTATAGATAGAAACCGACCTGGCTCACGCCGGTCTGAACTCAGATCATGTAAAATTTTAAAGGTCGAACAGACCTAGACATTAAGCTACTGCACTTAAAGCTTATTTTAATCCAACATCGAGGTCGCAAACCCTCTCATCGATAAGAACTCTCCGAAAGAATTACGCTGTTATCCCTAAGGTAAATTAATCTTATTATCCATAATAAAGGATCAAAAATAAATATAAATAAATAAAAGATAAAAATAAAGAGTTCATAAAATCTCTAAGTCGCCCCAACAAAATATTTAAATAAATAAAAATATTAATTAATAAACAAAAATGTAAATACAAATATAAATATAAATTTCTATAGGGTCTTCTCGTCCCATAAATAAATTTTAGCCTTTTAACTAAAAAGTTAAATTCAAAAGTTTAAATAAAGAAAGCAGAAATTTCATGAAACCATTCATACAAGCCTTCAATTAAAAGACAAATGATTATGCTACCTTTGCACAGTCAAAATACTGCGGCTATTAAATTAATTATAAATTAATCATTGAGCAGGTTTGACCTGAAATAAATAACAACAGGACATGTTTTTGATAAACAGGTGAAAATCAAATTTGCCGAGTTACTATAAATAAATAAACAAAATTACTAATTTTATCATTATAAATTATATTTTAATGTTAAATAAAAAGAATTGATAAAAAATTAAACTAATAATAAATTAAAATATATTAACAAAAAAATAATAATAACAAAATATTTAAAACAAATGAAGGACATTGTTAATCCTACAAAATTTTAGATAATAAAATATTAGTTATAAAATAAAAAAAGAGCTTATCCCCTTTAATCTTAGATTAAATAAATAATATAAAATAAAATTATATAATTAATTAAATTAACCCTGAATTAAATTCATCTATCAAAAAACCAGATATCAGCAATTGAATAAAATATATTACCTATCATAAATTTCATAATATTTATAAAACAATAAATACCAAATTATGATATCCCTTGCAGTTTCGGGAAAATTATTTAAATAAATAAATTAAATTGATAAACCCTGATACAAAAGGTACAATAATATTATTTACTTCTAAAGTATTAATAATAATTCACCACCTCACAGATAAAATAAACTATAAATATAAAATATATAAATTCAATAAACAGTACTAATAATTATAGTTATTTCTAAAAACACCAAACATAAATAAAATTAACAATTAAGATTAAAATAATCAGATTAATTTGAATTGCACAAATGAATTATTAATGTAAATAATAATGTTAACCTAAGTATAATCTGAATAATTCCAGGCCCATCTTCCGATAGGCCTACTTTGTTACGACTTATCTCATCTTAAATTAATGAGAGCGACGGGCGATGTGTACTTAATAAAGAGCAAATTATCACAATTAATATATAATAAATGTTACAATCAAATCCTATTTTATCAGATAATATACATATTATAAACTAAATCCAAAATTTAAATAAATTAATGTAACCCATCTCTTGCCTTAATATAGCTGCACCTTGACCTGATATATATTTAAATAAATAATAAATAAATTAAAGAAAATAATTCTAATAAAACATTCAAAAATAACAGAGATATACAAACTAATAAATTAAGGTAAAATTTAACGTGGACTATCAATTAAAGGACAGGTTCCTCTGAAAAGATATAATTACCGTCAAATTCTTTTAATTTAAAGACCAAAACTATTAATAATAAAAGCTTAAATTTACATTTACAATAATAGGGTATCTAATCCTAGTTTAATAAAATAAATTTACCATCAACAAAAACCATAAAATAATTTATATAAAATAAATTTCACCTAAATTCAATAAATAAATATAATTTATAATAATAAAATAATTGAATGGTTAAGCTCGAAAAAATTAAGTATAGTCAAATGTTTAACCGCAGCTGCTGGCACATTATTAGCTAACTAAATAATACAAATAAATAAATCATAATTTCTTACATTAACAATAATTTAAAATTAAAAACTGCGAATAAATAAATAATTAATTAAAGATTAAACTTAATTAATCATTTAGATTAATAATTAAATATAACCAAAACACAAAAATTCACATGTAAAATTATCATAAACCTAATTAAGTTAAACCAGAATCAAATATATTTATAAATCAAAATAAACGTAAAAGGCTCAATTAAATCTATCGAAGACTATATATATCTCCCCCTCCTATCTAGTTCCTAGATCATAATTATAACCTATAACTTTTAACAATTTATCCTCTTAGTCAACTTAATAATATATATACTTACATATTCTAAGATAGTCCCATATGTGACATCCCATCTTGGTTAAATCCAAGTTGATGGCTTCTTTAATTTAAGCTATAAATCTATTAATCAGTTATTTACTTTAGAAGTAAATAATTTATTTATTTAAATATGTATCATAATCAATTAAACAATATAAACATGCTATATCATAACAATTAGTCTTCTAATTAGTTAAATAGTTCCTATTATATCCCCTTCGGGCTCTGACCCCACCTAACGGCGGCCCTGGCTTGTAAAGTAAAATAATTATATATAAATTAACCAATATAAATAAAAATAAGCATAATAGATAAATTTTAGATAAAACAAAATTAACCAAATAAATAAAAATAAGCATAATAGATAAATTTTAGATAAAACAAAATTAACCAAATAAATAAATTATACCCCCAATAATATAAATTATTTACCCAATTAAATCCATCAATCATAAATATATAACATAATATAAAAATAACCATATTATAAAAATATCATATTAAATTTATTTAAATTATTTAGTAGCTGTAATACCCCAATATTTAAGTTATTAAAATATTAGATATGATTTATCTATAAGTGTAATACCCCAATATTACAATTATAAAAAATTTTACAAAACTATAATAACAATTATCTAAATCATAGATGTATAAATTTAATCTTCACTGAGGATTAATTTATAAATTATATGAAATATATAGGGACCTAACATGGTAATTTGTACCTAATTAATAATTATCTAATTTAAATCATCATCATTGATATT